CGTCGTTCGAAAACTCGCGTTAGCTCGTTTTGGATCACCTTCGACTTTTGAACCTGTTCTCGACCCCGAGCGTAGCGACCCAAAGAAAGGCGCACTGGCAGCTCGTAGTCGCGGCAAACGCACTTTGATTGTTCAATCATTACATTAATAGGGGCCTTCCAGGAATTGACCAAGCAGTAACCGGGGATCAAAGTTCCATTGATTCATCTATCTCAAATAGGGAAAACACTGAATCAAGAAGGGGTCAGCTGAGCTCGAAAGGGGTAGCCGGTCGTCGGCTAGGAGCTCTGGCCGGCAACGAAGCTAAAGCTTCACACTGGTCCACTCGCAACTTACACGGCTAAGTTCCAACTCTATGTTGAAAAGAAAAAAGAAAATCCCCTAAGAAGAAGACTTTCCACTATTCCAACAGAAAGGGGAAATTCAAATGCTTCATAGATAACCCCCTGTGTCTCGTTCCCATCCAACTCACCGGGAGATCGAAGAGCGGTTTGCGCTTCGCGCCCCAACCCCCAACACTAATGGATGCTTAGATACCTGCAACTGAATCTGTAAGCGGCGCAGGGCAGGATGGACGAGAAAAGCGGCGAGAAGAAGACAAACAGAGGGAGACCTCTTTCTATTGCCTTCCCTTTCTACTTCGTCACTGGTTCGTCGGCGGGACAGCGAGCCCAAGATCCGATTCGTCAATCGACGAATCCATGCCGCGTAACCTGGCAAAGGAGAAAGAGACGATGGCAACGCACCTCATACAAGAGGGAGGGGGTCCGAACAGCCTTGTACGTACGCCGCCCACGCGAAGAAGTTCTTCTCTAATTCCAAAAAGTCAAGCCACCATTCTTCAGTGATGAGCTCTAGCGAACAAATCTTATGTTTTTTTCCAGAGAGAGATGTCTTTCCACTAGAACAAGTCCGCTGCGAGCCGAGCTATATTAATTACTCAACCGAGCCGAGGCACTATTCACCAAGTGGAACTTCTTACTATCTTTACTAAGCCAACCGCCCCTTCTCCTATACCTGGCTGCTTCTCGCTCACCAAAGCGTACTTCGTTTCCCGGGACGAGCGGCTCCTTCTTTCTTCTAATTGGTAAGAAAGCGGGTTTTCGCTCAGGTTCTTCCCTGACCTTAGATGGAGAAAGAAATGCTTAAGGGCCCTCGAAGCTGACGCGTCAGTCCTCTCTTATTGCTTTATTAGAACCGGCGTAAGGAGGTTCAGTCAAGTATAGTGCGGCTTATGGTTCTAGTAGCACAAAATATAGAAACTTGACTATGCTAGTTCACTCTAGAAGACCTAGTCTGACTATAGTTAGTAGTAGTATAGATTAGTTAGATTCGTAGAACAGAAGAAGAGCCTTTACTTTCTATTATATTAGTAAAGCGCTAGCACCCGTATAGAGTAAGGGGATCTTCTGGATAGCAGCGAAGCCTTCCCTGTTCGTATGGAGACTTTGCTTCCCGTTCGCTGAACAAGCCCCCTGTTGCAACACTTAACTATGCTTCAAAGGGCGAACTCCACCTATTTTTGAGTTATTGAATTAGGCGATCCGAAAAAATCGATTTCTTTATCACTCCCCTCTATCAGAAAAGGAGGCTTGGCTCTGAAATGGTGATAAGGCAAGCTGTATGTATCTAGGTATAAGTAGACCTCGAGCTCTGGGGCTTTAAGGGATAGGGCAGGTTTGGAACCCTAACCCAGACCAGGAAGGGAACTAGATCCTTAATCCGGGTTAGACTATCACAGACGAGACTCGCCTGGGCTCTCATCGAGACCAACTCACTTCTCTCTCCTTAACGTCTGGTACCATTGCCCCACCACTCTGCCTGTCTTCTTGTGGCCGGGTCGGGTCATTCTTCACTCCTGTTACAAGAGAGACCTCTCTTCGCATACTGACCCGGAAGTGAGTTCCATTTCTGGGGCGAAGCTGAGCACTCGGGGCATAAGGGCCTGCGGTGATTATTAACATGCTTTTCCAGCCCATATCTTCCCACCTCCGGTCACATGAGCTTTCGAGAGCCCGGTCCGGATCTAAACGATTTTTTATGTATGTCTCATGTCTTTCACCTCAGCGGGATCCAGAGAGACCTACCTACCAGAAAAAAATGGCAAGATCAATCAAACAAAACAAAATAGGCTCACGAGAAGAACCTGTTTTATTCTTCTTATATATCCCATCGTATACATCGTAATATAACCCTATTTTCAAATCAGAAAGTACCCCATCTATTCTTAAGTGGGCCTGCACCTTTTAGGTTATCCGGAAGGAATGGAATGACTAATGTGATGTGAAACCCCCACAAATATAGAAATGCCAAGCCCTTTCTATATTTAAGCAACAAGCGTGCGTTCAAAATACCTCCTAAGCCCCAACCCACCTTCTTTGTGTACTGGAACAGCTACCACTTCCTTAGAACAGCACTAACTTACCGCTTTCTCCTATAAGAAAATCCAAGAAAGAGAATAGCTCCATAATAAAAAACTGCCATGAATTACACACACGCA